ATAAAGCAGTGGATACTTTGGATGAGGAGGATGAGGACAAGGAGGACAAGTAAGATAACACGTAATTACCTTCCGTTCTCTTAATTGAAGTCCAATTAAACTCGGCCCAATCTTTTACTAAAAGGATTGAGCCGAGTCCAAAGATTCTATTTGTATTCTATTTGGATATATTTTTCATAAATAACTATCTCTCTAGATAGACAAGATTTGAAATAGAAAATCTAAGACTCAAATGTTTCTAGTGTTGGATCCACAATTAAACCTATGGATCTTTAGGATTGGTATATTCTTTATATATCCTGTAGTTTCCCTGGATCAAGCGAAATATCACAAATCTTTCTCCTGTATGTTGTCTTTTTCGTTCCGTGTTGGAATATAACCTTAATTTATTAGTTAGTTATTAGACGAGATTTTACGAAAAAACGGTCTCTCGGAGAGAACAAATATTGCTTTTTTTTTGTTTGATGGGAAGACGTAGGAAAAACCACCTTTTTTCGTTCTATTTAGAACGAAAGTGGATTCCATCCTATTCATATATAGTGAAGTCTTACCCTCGGATTCCCACAAAAGAGAATACTTTTTCAAACTTCTTATTAAAACTTCTTATTAGTAATGATTCAATTTCTATGTTTAGTCTCATAAGAAATAAGATATTCAAATAAAAATAAAGAATTGTGGATCGAATGACTATTCATCTATTGTATTTTTATGCAAATAGGGGGTAAGAAAACTCTATGGAAAGATGGTGGTTTAATTCGATGGTGTTTAAGAAAGAGTTAGAACGCAGATATGGGATAAGGAAATCAACGGAAAATCTTGGTCCTATTGAAAATACTAGGCAAAGTGAAGATCTGAATAGAAAAGGTAGGGCTAAAAACATTCATAGTTGGAAGGATTGTGACAATTCTAGTTACAATAATGTCGATCATTTATTTGGCGTTAAAGACATTCCGAATTTCATCTCTGATGAGACTTTTTTAGTTAGGGATAGTAATGGAGATAGTTATTCTATCTATTTTGATATTGAAAATAATATTTTTGAGATTGACAACAATCATTCTTTTCTGAATGAACTAGAAAGGTTTTTTTATAGTTATCACAATTATACTTATATGAATAATGGATCTACGAGTGAAGATTCTCGTTACATGTATGATACTCAATCTAGTTGGAATAATCACATTAATAGTTGCATTGACGGTTATCTTCAGTCTCAAATCTGTAGTGATATGTCCAGTGTAAGTAATAGTAGTGACAGTTACATTTCTAGGTGCGTTTTTGATAAACGTAGAACTAGTAGTGAAAGAGGGAGGTCCAATAGACGAACCCACGCGAGGAGTAGTGATTTAACTCTAAGAGAAAGGTCTAATGATCTCGATACAACTCAAGAATACAGGCATTTGTGGGTTCAATGCGACAATTGTTATGGATTAATTTATAAGAAATTTTTGAAATCAAAAATGAATGTTTGTGAACAATGTGGATATCATTTGAAAATGCGTAGTTCAGAAAGAATCGAAGCTTCGATTGACCCCGGTACTTGGGATCCTATGAATGAAGACATGGTCTCCGCAGATCCCATTGGATTTCATTCGGAGGAGAAGCCTTATAAAGATCATATTGATTCTTATCAAAGAAAGACAGGATTAACCGACGCTGTTCAAACAGGCATAGGTCAACTAAATGGTATTCCCGTAGCAATTGGGGTTATGGATTTTCAGTTTATGGGGGGTAGTATGGGATCCGTAGTCGGCGAGAAAATCACCCGTTTGATTGAGTACGCTGCCAATCAATTTCTACCTCTTATTATAGTGTGCTCTTCGGGGGGGGCGCGCATGCAAGAAGGAAGTTTCAGCTTGATGCAAATGGCTAAAATATCGTCTGCCTTATATGATTATCAAGCAAATAAAAAGTTATTTTATGTATCAATCCTTACATCTCCTACTACTGGTGGGGTAACAGCTAGTTTTGGTATGTTGGGAGATCTGATTATTGCCGAACCCAATTCCTACATTGCATTTGCGGGTAAAAGAGTAATTGAACAAACATTGAATAAAACAGTACCCGAAGGTGCCCAAGCAGCTGAATATTTATTCCAGAAGGGCTTGTTCGACCTAATCGTACCGCGTAATCTTTTAAAAAGTGTTCTAAGTGAGTTATTTAAACTCCACGCCTTTTTTCCTTAATCCCATTTTCACTAAAAATCCCCATTGTGTCGCATTCGAACGAATCTTTTGATAATTTGTAAGAAACTCTTTGTTTATTAAATTTGAAGACAAGAATAAAACCCAAAGAAATGCAGAAAAATAATAAAGTTGATTATCATACGTATTTTTCATGGAAAAAGATGAATAAGTCCATTTATTTAGTTCTACATTCCTTGGACTTATTCTATATACTCACTTAGTTATTCTATATACTCACTTAGATATATAGATACTTAGATCTCTATTAAGAATTAATTAATTGAATTAATTAATAATAACTAAGAATTAATTAATAATAACTAATAACTACGAATTCCTAATAATTACAATTCTTAATTATAATTAGTATTAGTATAAAATATGATATTAAAAAAAAAATAAACAGGTACAAATAGTAAATCGAGGTACCCTTTGTATGACAACTTTCAATTTTCCCTCTATTTTTGTGCCTTTAGTAGGCCTAGTATTTCCGGCAATTGCAATGGCTTCTTTATTTCTTCATGTTCAAAAAAACAAGATTGTTTAGATCTGAGGGGACCCAATCTTCTCTTATCCGTTTTTTTTGAAACTTAGACTTGTAGCATAACACAGATATTTATTTCGGGAAATATGGTATAACATGTTATTTCCGCCGAACATAGAGGAAAAAGCTCTTCTGCTTGCAGAAAACGATCTATGGGTAAATGAATTCTAGCTAGTTTCAAATAGATCAGGATCACTGGAGGCCTAAAATGTAAAGTTGGTGGAGCTATATGTATATCAATATGTATATTGGGACCATATGAAGGGGATGTTATTATTTTAGATCTAACCAATTTGATGAATTACTCCTAAAGGTTCACATCAAACTAGTGCTAGTTCACATCAAACTAGTGCTAGTTGATGAGAGTTCCTTCGGAAACAAAAAAAGTACAGTCAAAATTATTTGGGGTATTCTCTCAATTCTAATAAAATGCAATCGGATCAAGTATGAGTTGGCGATCAGAACATATATGGATAGAACTTATAACGGGATCTCGAAAACTAAGTAATTTTTGCTGGGCCCTTATAGTTTTTTTAGGTTCATTAGGATTCTTATTAGTTGGAACTTCCAGTTATCTTGGTAGAAATTTGATATCTTTTGTTCCGTCTCAGCAAATTATTTTTTTTCCACAAGGTATCGTAATGTCTTTCTACGGTATCGCGGGTCTCTTTATTAGTTCCTATTTGTGGTGTACAATTTCCTGGAATGTAGGTAGTGGTTATGATCTTTTCGATAGAAAGGAAGGAATGGTGTGTATTTTTCGTTGGGGATTTCCTGGAAAAAATCGTCGCATATTCCTTCGATTCCGTATAAAAGATATTCAATCCGTTAGAATAGAAGTTAAAGAGGGGATTTATGCTCGTCGTGTCCTTTATATGGACATCAGAGGCCGGGGGGCTATTCCGTTGACCCGTACTGATGAGAATTTGACTCCACGAGAAATTGAACAAAAAGCCGCAGAATTGGCCTATTTCTTGCGCGTACCAATTGAAGTCTTTTGAGAAAAGAAACTGAGGAATGCTTTCTCAGCAGGAGGCAAAGATGAAAGAATCCTGTTTTTCTATAACCTAACTAAAGTTTCAAAAGAAAGAGATTTCTCTTTCTTTTTTTCCAATGTTTGTTGGAAGTGATACTTTAGATGCAAATAAATCTTGTCAATTAATATTTCCTTTTTATCAATCGACCTTTTTTTTATCCTTTGGTTTGTGTTCCTTACTAAACAATCATGGGTTTTCTTAAAAATGATAACTGGACCCATTTCTGTCTTGTTTTGTCGCTCATTTTTGTTGTATCTTTTTTCCCCAAATTATTCTATTATTGGCTATGGGGAACCGTTGGAATTTTTTCCAAATATTGGATATTTTTATTGAAAAGTAATTCTTTCGTCTCAAAATCTCAATAATATTCATTCTTTAAAGTACTTCTTTCGGTCATTCATTGAAAGGAGACACTTGTTTGGAATTTAATGAATTGAGATATCTGGAAACAATATTTTTGATTATTTCTTCAGTTAAATTCGAAGTAGAGTCTTAATCTATTTTGGTATTCATTCTAGATTCAAACAAAATCGCAAAAAAAATGGATTCATAGAGTTGATACTTTGTCTATAACTCATGTTTGAAAGAAATATTCGTGGACGAATGAAGTGGGTAAATTAAAATTTCACAGGTGAAAAATGGCAAAAAAGAAAAAGAAAGCATTCCCTCCCTTTTTGTATCTTGCATCGATATTATTTTTGCCCTGGTGGATTTCTCTTTCATTGACTAAAAGTATGGAATCTTGGATTACTAATTGGGCGAATACCGGTCGATCCGAAATTTTTTTGAATGATATTCAAGAAAAAAGTATTCTAGAAAAGTTCATAGAATTAGAGGAAATCCTCGTCTTGGACGAAATGATTAAGGAATACTCCGAGATATATCTACAAAAGCTTCCTATAGAAATGCACAAAGAAACGATCCAATTAATCAAGATACACAATGAGGCTCGTATCCATACGATTTTACACCTTTCGACAAATCTAATCTGTTTTGTTATTCTAAGTGGTTATTCTATTTTAGGTAATGAACAACTTGTTATTCTTAACTCTTGGGCTCAGGAATTCCTATATAATTTAAGTGATACAGTAAAAGCTTTTTTGATTCTTTTATTAACCGATTTATGTATCGGATTTCATTCACCCCACGGTTGGGAACTAATGATTGGTTCTGTCTACAAAGATTTTGGATTTATTCATAATGATCAAATTATATCTGGTCTTGTTTCCACCTTTCCAGTTATTCTCGATACTATTTTTAAATATTGGATTTTCCGTTATTTAAATCGTGTATCTCCGTCACTTGTAGTTATTTATCATTCAATGAATGATTGATAAATGATTCACCAATATGAATCTAATCCACTTAGAATGTTTCTTACTATGTAGTTCTACATAAGTATTAAAAATATTTTATCCGGGTGATTTTCATCCTAAAGTATTCCAGTAAAATACTTCCAGTAAATAGCAGAATCGTGGATAGGGAACTATACTAGTAACCTACCCAATTTATTGTAGAAATTTTTGGATCAAAGAGTAGGCCATGCAAACTAGAAATACTTTTTCTTGGATAAAGGAACAGATTACTCGATTTATTTCCGTATCGCTCATGATATATATCATCACTCGCCCATCCATTTCAAGTGCATATCCCATTTTTGCGCAGCAGGGTTATGAAAATCCACGAGAAGCGACTGGGCGTATTGTATGTGCCAATTGCCATTTAGCTAATAAGCCCGTGGATATTGAGGTTCCACAAGCGGTACTTCCTGATACTGTATTTGAAGCAGTTGTTCGAATCCCTTATGATAAGCAAGTGAAACAAGTTCTTGCTAATGGTAAAAAGGGTGGTTTGAATGTAGGGGCTGTTCTTATTTTACCGGAGGGGTTTGAATTAGCCCCTTCCGGTCGTATTTCTCCCGAGATGAAAGAAAAGATAGGGAATTTATCTTTTCAGAGTTATCGCCCCAATAAAACAAATATTCTTGTGATAGGGCCTGTACCTGGTCAGAAATATAGTGAAATCACTTTTCCTATCCTTTCCCCCGACCCCGCTACTAAGAAAGATGTTCACTTCTTAAAATATCCTATATACGTAGGAGGAAATAGGGGAAGGGGTCAGATTTATCCCGACGGAAGCAAGAGTAACAATACAGTTTATAATGCTACGGGAGCGGGTATAGTAAGTAAAATCATACGAAAAGAAAAAGGGGGATATGAAATAACCATAACAGATCCATCGGATGGACGTCAAGTGGTTGATATTATCCCTCCAGGACCAGAACTTCTTGTTTCAGAGGGTGAATCTATAAAATTGGATCAACCATTAACGAGTAATCCTAATGTGGGTGGATTTGGACAGGGAGATGCCGAAATAGTACTTCAAGATCCATTACGTGTCCAAGGTCTTTTGTTCTTCTTGGGATCTGTTATTTTGGCACAAATCTTTTTGGTTCTTAAAAAGAAACAGTTCGAGAAGGTTCAATTGGCCGAAATGAATTTCTAGACTCCCGGATTTATCGACATAAGGTTCGTAAAAAGAACAAAATTATTCTTCTTGTTGTCAATTATGTATGATAAAAAAATGACATTCTGAAAACCTTTTATTCACTTGCTTTTTTTCCACAAGCTTCGTTAAATCCCCTGTACCGCATTCCTCGTCATAATAGAATAGGTAGATTTTTGTTTGAAGAAAACTATTTTATTTGACTTTATGACTTTACCACCTCTTTCTTGGTTTTTTTTTAGCCAAATTGAATTGGTACGACTATGTTACTATTGCCAGATTTCAATGGTCTAAAAGATATCCATTTTATTCAATCCAAAATCAAATTGGGATAGATAAGTAAGCGGCAAATAGAACGAACTAGAAATTAGAAATGTGGGGAACAAACAATTTAAGGAGGCATTATTCGTCTTCCTAGTCTTCGACACAAGAAAAGAGTGTAGAAAATTCCTTTTCTTGTGTCGAAAGAGTAATGATTTTTGATCCTGTGCGTCAAAAATTCCTAGTCTTGGTTTCGGTTTTCCAGATGTAGCAGAACTTTTTTTTTCAATTTATTACGTCCAATAAAAAGAAAGTAGTGGCCAAACAAAAACAAGAAGGAATTTACTTTTATTGATTAAATAGAACTTATTCAATCAACTTCTAAAAAATTTCCATTTTTCTGAGCTACTAAAATAAAAAATCAAATTAAAATGATAGTAAAATAAAAATAAATAGGGTCTAAAGTATAGAAAGTATTTGGACGATATCTAATCTATAAAAATAGAAAATAGATAGAATCAAGTAAATTGAGTGATTCCCTAACTTGGAAAGGACCCTTAGATACTATCAAGATTAAGAACAAGTGTTCTGAATCAATAGAAAAAATAGAATGGAGTTTTTTGAAACAGCCGAAAAATAAATCGACTTTGTAATTTAGATGCAAAAAAGACTCTGATTCTTAAGAACCCAACGGGCCCTTTCCCCTCGAATCAAACAACCAAAGAAGGGAATCCCGTTGAGTTCCTATGCTTTCATGTCTACAACTCAATTCATCCAATTACTATAGGGATGAACCTAATCCGGAATATGAACCATAAAAGAAAATACCTATTAAACCAATCACAAGAATACCAGTTACAGTACCTATTATCCAAAGAGGAATCCTTCCAGTAGTATCGGCCATGTACTCCACTTCCCTCCAATTTCATCAGGTGGTCATGCTAAAGACATAAACAGTCATGGATAA